TCTCGTGTCGTAAGAAAAAAAAATAATCTGGGAAGAATAAATTTTTTTATTGAACGTGTTGATTCATATTTATTTTGACTACTTTCTCATATTTTATCATATTCTATTCATTTTTATTCGACCTTCCCGGAGTTCATTCTCCGGGCAACTCGGTTTAACCGTTGGATTCCTTCCAACCTACTTCTTTTATGATCTCATTGGAAATCATATAAAGACAATTCCTATTTGATATAGCTATTTGTGCAAGTATTTTACGATTAAGAAGCAACTGTCTCTTGTACAGATCGTTTATTAATCTACTATAACTATAGCATACCCCCCTTTCACGAATTGCTGCATTTATTCGAGTGATCCACAAACGACGAAAATCTCTTTTTTGCCTATCCCTATCCCGATGAGCCGAAACCAAAGCTCTTATTTTTTGTTGAGTAATAGTTCGAGTAAGTCTTGAATGAGCCCCCCGAAAGCTTGATGCAAATAAACGAATTTTTGTTCTACGTCTCCGAGCGATATATCCCCGTCTAATTCTGGTCATTGAATAAATGAAACTTTAACGAATAACTAATAGATTTCTTTTCTTTCAGTTATTCTTTTGCCCCTTTCCTAGTATGTTAATAACAAAACGGATTTTTCCAATGTATAAACTAAAAATTCCAATGGCTTTGGCTACTATAACCTTCCCAACCACGATTTTTTATTTTTTCTAGGCATTTCACCTCGAAATACGAAATTGTACTATACTAGGTATTAAAAAAAAAAAATAGCAATGATAAAGAAATAGTGGATTCCATCGTTTCTATGGTTACTTCTTAAACGGTGAGGTCTTCTCTATACACCGGAGCCTTTACTTCATTTAATCAATGTTATTGCTAACTTGTATAGTTCACATTCTTCGGCTCTACCCATGAATTATCCAGTAATAGGTCTTTCACAACGAGCTCTACCTATACAGTAACGGTATTTAATTATGAAGGTTGGCTGGGTAGCTGACCCTGTTAGTCCGTTCTTTCAAGAGGGTCTATGTTAACTAAGATTTCCTCCGCTTAATGGATAACCATTTGCTACCAATGGAGAATTGCTTCTCATCTTGAATTGAGGTGAGTGGATTTACACCAATAGAAACCATAAATTTCATACACAATAAAAGGGATATGATCCATTTTCTTATTTTTAGATAGGAAATGTAGTTCGTTTTTCCGTTCTATCCTATTTGATCATTGATATTCGAACATTGTTCTCTTTCCTTTGTTCTAGTTCATGATCTGAACGAGTCGCACATACACCCTAGTACATGTTCCTCGACGCTGAGGGCATCCCCGAAGCGCGGGGGATTTTGTGACATTTCTAATTGGCTGTCTTGTATTTCTAATAAGTTGTTTAATAGTTGGCATGTTGAATCATATACATAATGGGCTGGTTTAGATCGATCCTAACCGGATGATTATGAATTACTTTTATTCAATAGAATAGTAAATAAAAGTTATAGAATATTAATATAAAACTCGGCAGGGGTAATTTCAAATCACGAATTGACGCGAAATCCAGGCTATTGTCATTCAACCGCTACAAGATCAACAATTCCATAAGCTTGGGCCTCTGTTGCTGACATAAAAACATCTCTTTCCATGTCTTCGGATACAACCCATAAGGGTTTGCCCGTTCTTTGTACATAAACCCTTGTCAGGGTTTCACGTAGTTTCAGCAGTTCTCCCACTTCCAGGATGAATTCTCCCGTTGCTACTTCAGAAAAAGAACCAGCAGGTTGATGGATCATTACCCTGATGATATAAGATAATAAAAGGTTTCTCTATTTCGCATGATGAGGGGAAGATAAAAGAAGGATAAAAGAATAACAAGAAAAAAAAGATAGAATCGAACAACCGTACGGGCATCTTTTATGCATTGCATACGGCTCTACAATAAAATTGACCCTTACCTTCCATCAAAGAAAGAAAAAAATAGGATCGATCAGACCCCGATCGGTAAATGATCAACTTACCACCCTTCCTTTCGGAGGAATTAAAAAATACTATGATGGCTCCGTTGCTTTATATATTTATTATATTTTTTTGTCTGTGTCTGTGATTCAGCAATCCCAAAGTTGCTTTTTTATTTGATCAAATAAACTAAGGAAAAAAGAATCTTGTTTTTTTTTTCGCTCTATAAATATTGTTAAGAGACCTCTGGTGTGAAAAAAAGTTTGTGACGCTGAACTGGACTTCCGATAATAAAATCGGAAATACCTTTTTCTCATATTACTCTCTCGATACATAATCTAATGTTTTGAAAACAAAATTTCTTATATCGAATTCAAAGTGCCATGCTATTATTACTTAATATTCATATTTCATATGGCGAAGGCATAGTCTTCTTTTTTCTCTCAAATAAAAGCCTCATTGGCGCCAAGCGTGAGGGAATGCTAGACGTTTGGTAATTTCTCCTCCGACCAGGATAAAAGATCCCATTGAAGCGGCTGATCCCATGCATATTGTATGTACAT